CTTGAAGAAGGCTCGAATGTCCCGAAAATCATTATCAAAAAAAACTTCAACAGGAAGTTCTATTTTTACATAGAAATATATTCGCTCAAAAAAGACTCCAGAAGATGTTGGCCGGAAATGAGAAGATTGATTACGGAGAAAAAGGAAGATGGATTCGTATTCACATACATAAGAATTATATAGGAACAAGAATAATCTTGGATTACCTTTTAAAAAAATGGAAATATGTTTTTGGGGAGTAATAAGACTATTCCAATTACAATACTCGTAGAAAAAGAAACGTAATAAATGCAAAGAAGAGGCATCCTTCACCCAGTAGCGAAGGTTTTGAACCAAAATTTCAAAATGTGTGGGATAGGGTATTAGTACATCTGACGCATAATCTAAATGCGAAAATCGGTCCTCTAGAAAAGGAAATATTGAATGAATTGATCGTAAATTATGAGATTTTGCTATATGCTTCCTTTCTAAGGAAGATAATAGTCGTAGGGAAAATGGAATTTCCACAATGACCGCAAATCCCTCTGAGAGAATTTGCGAATACAAATTCTTATTGTGCCCAAAAACTGGATTTTGAATAGAATCATTAGCCGAAATAATCAAATGATTCTGTTGATACATTCGAGTAATTAATCGTTTCACAATTATTAAACTAGATTTATTGTCAGAACCGGCATTTTCGAACAAAATAGATCCATTTAAACCATGATTATTAGCAAGTGCATAAATATACTCCCGAAAAATAAGGGGGTATAGGAAGTCGTGGCGCCGAGATCCACCTAGTTCTAAATATCCTTGAAATTCCTCCATTTCCAATTCGCTTTGAACTAAAAATAAAGAAAAATAGAATTAATTATTAATTAAAGTAAGGGGTTTATTGGTTATCAAATGATACATAGTACGATATAGTCAAAACAGGGTATTATAGTAAGAATAAGAAAAGAAAAAATACCTCGGAAATGGATAGACTCATCAAGGGACTCCCTATCCTCTTAGTTTTCTATTTGTTATAGGATAACAAGATGGATTCGAAATCCTTTATTTTTTCAACACAATCGCTCTTTTGATTTTGGAAAAACTATCTTTATCAAGATGCTGCTTCTTTTACACATTTTTGGCCAACCCAAAATGGGAAATAGCTAATAGTTAGGACTCATTAAAGAATTGATAATCATTCACTAATGGAAAACCCTTTCCCCGTACCGGGCACTAATAAAATTTTAACGTGTAATTAGATTGGGGAATCATTCAAATTAAGAACAGAAGCTCGTTGCTTTTTCTTTCCCTATAATTAATTGGGTTCATAGGACTCTATCCATTTATTCATTCGACCCAACTCGGAATTTATTTCATTTTATTTCTCACTAAGAATTCAAACAAGATTTTGAACCGATCCAGTAAGAATGAAATATTCTCAGAATTTTCTATTGATACGACATGCTGTTTTTTCCAATCATTCCTTTCAGGATCAGTCGTGGTCTTACAAACTCTACCGGAGGTAGAAACGAATCTGTTACTTCATACAAATGTGTATAAGATGCTAGCCGCACTTAAAAGCCGAGGACTCTACCGTTGAGTTAGCAACCCTAATAAAAAAAAAATGTGAATGTGTGGGTACAACAATCGGAGTAAAAATAAAAAAGGGAAAAAATTGCACGACACAATCAATCAAAATACTGAACTATCAAGAAATCTATCGAATACAAAATTTCTAATAGATTCTGAATCGAAAAACTCAAAAAAAAAATAGATCCGTTTATACACGATCGAATTATATTTGTTTGATCCACTGTTGTCAATATGAATTGAATACTTAGAATAAAAGTAGAATGAAAATAAAATGAATAAGAGACTTGTGCTGGATTAGCATAACACTAGATAGATAATATAGATAACTAGAAAAACAGCAAACATTAGGGACGAAATAGGAAAGAATCTCGTCTCGGGTTTATTTCTTTGTTAATGCAGTTACAACAAAAAACTCCCAATTGGAGAAAATGCCAAAATTTGATATGCCTCGTCGATCCAATTACTTCATTTATTCACCTGATCTTTTTCTATCCATCTTATATCAAATTATATCAAAAAAACAGATTTTTGTCATTATATTATATAAGATGGTATTCTATGGTAACAATAATAAATGAAGTCATTGGGGGGGGGGGTAGTATAGTAGAAAAAAAATTATACAAAGCTATATATGAATCACCCCCACCCTCTTCTCTCTCTTTTTTTTATTTCATAAATTGGCTTTCGTTTGATTAAAATTCAATTCTGTAAAAACCCCCGCCTTCTTTAAAATATCATAAACAGTTTCTGTAGGCTGAGCGCCTTTTTCAAGAAAATATAGAATGCCGGGAATATTTAAATAGGTTTGATTTTTTATCGGATCATAAAACCCCACTTTACGAAGATCTCTTCCTTCTCTTCGAGATCGCACATCAATTGCAACGATTCGATAAAGGGCTCATTGGGATAGATGTAGATGAACTATAACCCCCCCTAGAAACGTATACGAAGTTTTCTCCTCGTACGGCTCGATAAATTGGAAGTTAGATCTATGTATAGAATTAGAATGTTAAATAGATCCATAACATCATCAAATCAATTAGAGGATTATTTAATCCTTTTTTATTCCTCTTTATCAAAAAAAATCGTTTGTATTCTCATAACTCAAGTTGGATAACTCTGAAATAGTTCAAAAGAAAAGCCTTAGGCATTTCATTTTTTGAGTGGTCTCTAACCCCTTTTTGTTTGTCTCATTTAGAATATATTTTTATTCTTTTTCCTTTATCTGGTTGTCGAGACAATTGAAAACGGCATTTCCTTGTTCCAAAATACTTTCTCTTTGCCTGGAATCGTTGGGTTTAGACATTACTTCGGTGAATTTGAATCATTTCAAAACGACAGCAACATGCCCCTTTTTATGATTTCTTTCTATCAAAAAATCATACGCCCGGTCGATTCCCGCATGATACACTTTTGATCAAAAGAGTTTCACCAATTCAAACAAATTTTCCTTATTTTATTTGAAACTTGCTCGAATTGGATCGTTTCGATTTCTACTAGATCGAAAATTTACTTACGAAGTTGTTCCAACTTATTAATTGGCACTAACCGTAGATCCTTGCCCCTGAGAAATGAATCAATACTTTCTGCTCGAGCTACATCATATACTGTTGACGTTAAACCCCAACAGTATATGATGTCGAGCCAAGAGCACTTTCATTTCTATAGAATAGAAAATGGTGGGTGTAAAAATCCACAACTGATTATGTCTGTCAAGTCGCACGTTGCTTTTTACCACATCGTTTCAAACGAAGTTTTACCATAACATTTCTCTAGTTTGGGACTGATATGTAATTGATTCAATTATGGAATCATGAATAGTCACTTGTTCGATCGTTTCATAGAAATCTATATTTATTCTTCTTTTATATGAATTGGTGCTTTCTAAAGTAAAGAAATATTATCAAGAATGAAATTTCAATGCATTTTTGATAAGATTTCTTTATTAATTTATACATAATTTCTAAATATTAGTAAAAAAAGTGCTTTTTAGTAAATCTACATTCCATCTTCAAGTAACCTAATAGGTTATATTCAACAATCTCAGACTTCTTCGAATATCAAATAGTCAGAAGAAACGATTCAAATAGTTATTTAATGGAAAACCCCCACCTCATACCAACATCACTATTTGAATAAAGTTTTACTAAGGATCTGATGATCATAAATAAATCCACGATTAAAAAAATATAGATTGAAAAAATCTAATTCTTTTTTTTTTTCATAGAGTGGGAGTGGATAAAACGGGTTGATGGAAAGGAAGATTTAGGCCCTTTTTTCTTTCATTTAATTATTCTAATAATGTCTATTTATATAGTATAGAAATAATAGGTATTTCCTGGGACGGAAGGATTCGAACCTCCGAATACCGGGACCAAAACCCGTTGCCTTACCACTTGGCCACGCCCCATTTAGATTTATGTTCGATACTACTAAAGACTAGTATTGTATTGGTTATTCGTCAATTCCAGTCCAAATATCTATGGACTCTGTTGTTCCTGGGATTTTAACACGTGTAGATATAGAATTATCTATAGAATAAAACTGAATTTATTGATCATTACATATAATTCAATTAAGATATTGTATGAAAGGATGGTTTCTTCAATTCGCAAAAGAAAATAGATACATTTTTGATTGGGCGAGTTCAAGTTCAAAAACAACAATTCATTTTGATCGACCCGCCTTTCCTAATTTTTACCGTATACCAATTATCAATAATAATATATTTATATTATTATATTAACTCAATCAAAATACAATTATCTCCAAGTCCAATAAAAAAAATGTTTGTTATGCTTAATATCTTTAGTTTGATCTGTATCTGTCTTAATTCCGCCCTTTATTCGAGTGGTTTTTTCTTAGCCAAACTACCTGAGGCCTACGCTTTTTTGAACCCAATCGTAGATTTTATGCCAGTAATACCCGTTCTCTTTTTTCTATTAGCCTTTGTTTGGCAAGCTGCTGTAAGTTTTCGATGAAATTCTTAATACTGTCCTAGACATGATTTATTGGTGTCAAAATAGGATATGTGGTATAAAAATGGAGAATCTATTCTCTTTTTTTTCAAAACAACGATCTTGGAGATTGTGTAATGCTTACTCTCAAACTCTTTGTTTACACAGTAGTGATATTCTTTGTTTCTCTCTTCATCTTCGGATTCCTATCTAATGATCCAGGACGTAATCCTGGACGCGAAGAATAAAAAAAGAAAGAGGGCTTTCCTTTTGCTTGCTTAATTTTTTCAATGTGATTAGGGTTTTATCTATTGCACATCTTTAATTAAATAACAAAATCAAAAAAAGGTTCGAAGCGTTGGAATTTGAAAGAACAATAAAATACCGAGTTATCAACGGAAACGGAAAGAGAGGGATTCGAACCCTCGGTACGAAAGGCTCGTACAACGGATTAGCAATCCGACGCTTTAGTCC